CAGCTGTTCAATAGCCCCTTCCCGTAATTCTTCTGAGTTTCGAATAGTTCTCAAGATTTTCTGTTTTCGATTATCTAATAAATCACTTAATGAAAGTAGACTCTCTTTCCATTCATTTCAAAATGTCTAGGATCTCTTCCCGAACCAAACATGAATCTTTCGATTCATTTGGCTCTCACACTCAATTACTTATGGGAAATTTCCCAATTTTTTATGTAATGAGCCTATCCTCTCTTCGCTATTTTTATTTTTTATTTTAAAAATATTGAAAACAATTACCAATATAAGACCAGAATATTCGGAGGACTCTTCTGACCAAACAAAAATATGTCAGCAAAGTTGTTTTTTTTCTTCAAATCCAAAGAATTATTATTCATTTATACATAGGTCATCGATTACGCATTGTACAAAAGGGAGGGTTAAATTAACCCGTTTTTCAATTTCTTGCCGTAAGTAAATAGGATTTAAGCCATTTTATCGACATGAGTGTTCTATATCGAAAAAAAAAAATCTAATAATTTTATCGAAACCATTTCATTTTCATTTCTGTATTAACATAGTGGTAGAAAGAGTACTACACTGCGTCTAGACTTCAAACTATTCACTTTAACCATGGTAATAGTCCAAAATTATTGGTTAATAGAGAATCAAAGTGGATTACCAATAAATCGCGAAATGCTATAGTTCTTAAATATTTTTTCTTAAATTATGGAAAAAATGGAATTAATTCAGAAGTCATTTTCAGAAGTAATTCGCGGGATTATGCACATTTTATTAGTTATAACTAAAAAGTGCAGTTTGGTTGGATCCAATCTATTCTTTGAAATAAACAACTCGCACACACTCCCTTTCCAAAAAAAACCAATACACCTAACACTACACTAAGATTTATTGGATTTGTTGCTAAAATATCGGTATTAAACCCGAAACTTCCGGCGGATGGCCAGTAGCCCAAACAAAGGAAAGAATCGGTTATATTTTTCATATGATCTCATCTCCTCTTATGAATAGACTAATTATCTTTCTAAGATTCCTATATTAGTTAGATATATATATAGATCTATCCATATATATATCTATATATTATTTGGATTGGTCAATCAATTGGAAGATTCCCTAAAAGAATGATACTTATTCGAATTAGATACCAGTTCTTATATCCATTGCAAAATCTCTCAAGTTTTAACACTTGAGAAAAATTATCTTAAAAAAAAGGGGGGTTATTGGACTAAAAAAGAGAAGAAAGAGGACGAATCCGTATGTGAATTCTTCACCTTTCAATTAGTCCTTCCCCTGTGTTCTTGTCCGAACGGATAAAGAATTATAGGAGTGAAATATTAATATAAATAGAATTCGAAAAAGCAAGACCGGTAAAGCAAGTCCACGGAAAAAAGGATATGTATTTCTATTTTTTTAGGATTAAACAAAAGGATTAGCAAATAAAAGTGCTAATGCTACAACCAGTCCATAAATTGTTAAAGCTTCCATAAAAGCCAGACTAAGCAATAAAGTACCTCGTATTTTTCCCTCTGCCTCCGGTTGTCGTGCAATCCCTTCTACAGCTTGCCCTGCAGCAGTGCCTTGACCAACCCCAGGTCCAATAGAAGCAAGCCCTACGGCCAACCCAGCAGCAATAACAGAAGCAGCAGAAATAATTGGATTCATGATAATTTCCTCGTAACCTAAATATAAAATAAAGAAATAGTTAATGATATAATCAACCAATAAATTATGACTTAATTTTTCAATTACCAAGATTTATTCGGTTAAAGTAATTAATAAGAATTCCGAATTGAAAATAATAATAATAGTTATTGAACTCTACGAATTACTTCGAGATTTCTTTTTTCGTCTCTACCTATATACATAGTTTTTTTGTGAATATGTAGAACCTTTGTTCTTATCTTACCTTCAATTTGGAATCATTCTTTGAATTCTTCGTTTTTTTATTCCATTTTTTTAGTCATTGAATATTCAATTCACAATTCGAGATGAAACGGAAGGGCTTTGTTTTTTAATCCCTATCGAAATTTACAGTAGTAGCGGGGCAATTTTAGATATAAAATATTAGTTATTTTATATAATATATATGGATATGGTTAGTTCATATATAACGAGTTCATATAGAATATCCTATCACATATACGTGGGTTTCTTCTATACTGTAAACCAATTTTTTTGTGTTTTAGATTCAATCGAATTCGAAAATCATTTTTTGAAACCTCAAAAGAAAGAGTTGTTCTATAGTGATCCGATTATATACACCCAGTTTGACCTCCCGCACTTCTACTTTATTTGTTATCTTGTTTTTTTAAGCTCTCCTCCCCCTTTTATTATTACCCCATATGGATACAATCAATCTAAAGAAATTCGTTAGATTTAATTATTGTTTCATAGAAATATTGGAATTTGGGTGATCTAAATGTTTTTTTTTTGAATTCTCTTTTGGTCAATCGTTGAATTGAATGTGACTTAAACGGGAATCTCCTTTAGTTCTATATAGTATCTTTTTCTCACACGCCGTAAACGTAAATATCATACAAAATTCGAATTATGGCTCTTAATTACTTAATTATTTTTATTTATTTTTTTTTTGAATATCCAATATATAGTAATATATGCTAATATATGCTAATCGAATATCTATATCTATCTAGATATAGGTAGATAGATATAGATGTTTACTAAGTAGATTATATTGAGCCGCAATCTATGTGCGGCAAGCTAAACGAAAAAGACTATTTTGTAGAAAACTGGTCAATGATGGCCTTCCATGGATTCACCTATATAAGCCGCAGCTAAAGTAGCAAAAATGAGAGCTTGAATACCGCTTGTGAATAATCCAAGGAACATGACAGGTATAGGAACTACTAAAGGTACTAAAGAAACAAGAACAACTACTACTAATTCATCAGCTAATATATTTCCGAAAAGTCGAAAACTAAGAGATAAGGGTTTTGTGAAATCTTCTAAGATGTTAATAGGTAAAAGGATTGGGGTTGGTTGGATGTATTTATTAAAATAAGCTAATCCTTTTTTTGAAAGACCCGCATAGAAATATGCAATTGATGTAAGTAAAGCTAATGCAACGGTAGTATTTATATCATTTGTGGGTGCAGCTAACTCCCCATGAGGTAATTGTATGATTTTCCAAGGTAAAAGAGCCCCCGACCAATTAGAAACAAAAATAAATAGAAACAAAGTTCCAATAAAAGGAACCCACGGACCATATTCTTCTCCAATCTGAGTTTTGCTCACGTCTCGAATGAATTCAAGAACATATTCAAAGAAATTCTGACCGAAAGCGGGAATGGTTTGCAGATTTCGAATAATTAGAATGGCTGAAACCAATAAGATAGCAATTACAACCCAAGAAGTAATAAGTACTTGGGCATGTACTTGGAAACTCCCTATTTGCCAATAGAAATGTTGACCTACTTCCACAGCAGATATATCATATAATCTTTTTAATGTGTTGATAGAACATAATAAAACATTCATATTGTCCTGTCCTCTAAAAAAATAAGAACTTGAAGGGGAATTATTTTTATTCAAACATCTCCTTTCCTTTTTGATTTGTCTACTTATTACTAGTATAGTAATAGATTCCCTAAATCTATGAACCCCTCCAACTAAATCCAATAATTTTTTTATCTTATTATTAATCAAGAATTTCGTATATAGCTAGAACGGCCCTCACAAATTGCAAATACCAATTTGTTAAGAATTAATCGAATTGAGGCTATAGCATCATCATTAGCTGGAATTGAAATATCGGCGAGGTCCGGGTCACAATTTGTATCGATTAAACAAATTGTTGGAATTTCCAAAGTTATACATTCTCGAAGAGCCGTATATTCTTCTTGTTGATCGACGATTATTACAATATCAGGTAACCCCGTCATATATTTAATGCCGCCAAGATATGTTTCCAAATGAGCTAAATGTCTCTTCAATATAGCGGCATCTCTTTTTGGAAAACTGTTGAGTCTCCCCATCTTTTGTTGCATTCTCAAGTCCCTGAACTTTTGAAGTCGTGTTTCTGTAGTATACCAATTCGTTAACATACCGCCGAGCCACTTTTTATTAACATAATGACACCGAGCTCTTATTGCAGCCCGTGCTACTGAATCAGCTGCTTTTTTTTTTGTACCAACAATTAAGAATTGTTTTCCCCCACTTGCTGCATCAAAAACTAAATCACAAGCTTCTGATAAAAACCGAGCAGTTCTAATAAGATTTGTAATATGAATACCCTTACGCTTTGCAGATATATAAGGTGACATTTTAGGATTCCATTTTCTAGTACCGTGGCCAAAATGAACTCCTGCTTCCATCATCTCTTCCAAGATTATGTTCCAATATCTTTTTGTCATTTATATTTATCCCCACACTTTTCTTTCATTTCAAAATAGAAATTATATAAATTTTTTGAAATGAAAGAAAGAGACCCGGTATACTGAAATAGAAATAAATAAGTGTTCCAAAGGAACCTTCTCTTCTACCGAAGATTGGCCTTTGATAAATGATCGGGCCATTTTTTCTATTTAATATTTAATATGATTATTCTCTTTATTATCTTTCTTTTATTATACAAAATAAAATGACCGCAGATGAATCCGCTCTTAAGAATCATTATTTTAGGAATTATTAAATACTAGATTGCTGTGATGTATCGCATAAATTCTTTGAAACAAAAACAAATAATTCTCTGTGGTGAAACAAAATATCTCTCATTTCGCCCTCAAATAAATTATTTGTTTTTGTTTCCGAGGTCATCTTGTTATATTGCCTTTGCTTTGAACGGTGCATTATTCTTCCGGTACCAACAGGTATCATTCCCCCTAAAACAACGTTCTCTTTCAAACCTTTCAACCAATCTATGCGCCCCCGGAGAGCGGCTTTTGATAAAACTCTAGCAGTTTCTTGAAAACTTGCTTCAGATATGAAACTTTGAGTATTCAGAGATGTTTTTGTTATCCCCAATAATAGAACTCGATAGCAAATCGCCTCTTCTAAGGAACGCCCTGCTCGTTCGGCTCGCAACAATCCAATTAGTTCACCGGGCAAAAAAACATTAGACATTCCATCTTCGGAAACCAAAACTTTTGATGTTATTTGACGCACAATAATTTCTATATGTCTATTATGAATGTGAACTCCCTGGGATCGATAAACTTTTTGAATTTTATTAACCAAAGAAATACGACTTTGCGCTATCGTTAGCTCAGCACCAATCAAGAATCCCCAAGGAATGCCAAGAATTTTTGTTATACGCCCATTCCAAGTATCAACTCTCTTTTCTAGGTTCATCGATATTGAATCAATCGAACGAACTTCTAATACCTGTTCTACTTTTGGAAGACCTTGTGTTATATCACCCGATCTCGATTTTTCATAGATAAATGTAACTAATATATCTCCTTCAGAAAGTATTTCCCCATAATGGCCATGAACCGTTGCTCCAGGAGTCGCCAAATAAGGGTTAGCCGATCTTATTCCTACAGAATCCATTTGAACTGTTATAATTTGACCCGATTTTAGGTGTGGTGCATTTTTCGTTTGAACTATACATACATTTTCGCAAATAAATTGACCAAGACTAATTATTGGAAACGTTTTTTCACAATAATTATGGTGGAGAAAATGCCAAGTCAAATAGAATGGATTTAAAATCATGTTACTACACAGATCAGGTTTATAAATTCTCTCGTTTTCGTCCAGGAAATAATATTTGAATACTTGAAAAGTTTCTTTTAATTTGTCAAATTGCCAATTTTTAATTATCGAGAGCTGATTATGAGTTATTAAACGGTAAAAATAAAAATTGGCAACTTGAGGGGCTATTCCTAAAGGACCTAACGAATTTTTAATTGGAATCATAGCATCTCTTTGAATTGGATTAATTCCCTCTTTTATCCCATTGTAATATTTTCCATCGTTGAATGATCCTATTTGAAAACAATTCGATGATGACAAAATTATCAAAGATCGGCATTTATCATTTCTATTCAACAACATACGAATAGTTCCATGATTTTGACTAAGTGATTGTTGAATTTTTTCCCTCGAATCAATAGAAAAAAATGGATTGATGGTGGTGCGGTCCGACTCATTATCCAAGATATATTTTGAACCGGGCGGATTATTCCTTTTTCTTATATATGAAATATGGGATTTCACTAAGTCAATTCTTAAGAAATATCTAACCAAACCATTTATACTTATTTCAACAAAAGAAGCATGCGCATTTTCGATAGAAGCAAATTTTTTGTCTTGATCCCAATTTAAGACTAAACAAGTCCTAACTAATTGAATACTTGTATCAGAAATTCCCCGAATGGATTTTCCATTTCCAGAAAGAATGTAATTAATAACTTTAAGTTCCAGATTATCTCTTTCTTGGAACATATCTTGGGGAAAAAGTTTTACTAAATTGATCCTATCCGCTATTTCATATAAAATTACCGGTCGAACCAAAACAAAAGACTTTTTTTTCGTAATTGTGATCCATTGGACATAGATCCAATTTTTCATTTTTTTTTCTTTTGAATTTTTTTTTACCGTTCCTGGTGGTATCAACATGGCACTGTGTCGGGATATCTTATCCATTTCTCCGGGAAAATAGATATCCCCGGAAAATATTTTTAATTCAATCTTTTTTTTTTTCTTCTCCAATCGGACCAATCCCCTTACTCGACTTCTTATATTTAAAGTGATTAGTGTATCTACTTCAACGATACTATTGTTCCGTACCATTATGGAAGAAGATTCTGGTAAAATATGCACTTCCTCGGGAATGAAAAAAAATTGATCTACTTTAATTTGGTATTTTGTCTTCAATTCTTTAACTCCTTGATACTCAATTAAAAAATCCTCTTTTTTAAAAATGGAATTTATACCTATAGTCCTATATTTAGTAATTCCTGAGCTCTGTGTTCGGTATTGAGGATCATCGAAATAAGCAAGAATGCTATTTCTACGAAAAATACCATTGATTGGTATTTCAATCGAGATACTGGAAGCTAACATTAGCTCTTTGTCTCGTTCTTGAATCGATTGGAATTGAAATGGAATAATTAATCTATTTCTCCGCCTCTTTGCTAATAAATCCGTAGTATCATGGAAAATAGTAGGATGTGTAAAATGACAATGATCTATAGATATGATTTGATTAAATATTGAATAATCTGAAATCCTTCTTTCTTTTTTATCAGAAGGATTGAAACGAAACAATTTATGTCTTACTTTTTTCTTACTTGGTAAAAGGTTACAAAAATCTCTTTCTCCAGTAGAAAGATAATGAATGTTCATTTGATCTTGATCTTTTCGGATTGAAAAAGAGACTGAACCGGACCTGTATGATTTTCCTGATAAAATCCATAAATGACTTGTTTTTGGTAAGATATGGACATTACTATATCTAAATTCTGATGCATGGTACACATCGGTACTCCAATGCATTTCTCCTTCTAAGTCAGAATAGACATGTTTTCGAACTTTTTCTTTTAAATTCAAAGTGTATGTTCCTGCGCGAATCTCGGCAATTACTTGTTCTGATTTTACATATTGATTGTTTTGAACTAATAGAAAACTTTTTGGTGGAATAGTCACATTATGTATAATATCACCACTTTCAATAGTAACATACAAGTCTATATAACATAGAAAAGCAGGATGCCCATGACGTGTACGTGTAGGATGAACCAAATCTTCATTGAATTGAATTTTTCCATTATAAGGTGCTCGCACCTGTTCTGCAGTACCTCCAGTGAATACTCCGCCAGTATGAAAAGTTCTTAATGTTAGTTGAGTGCCCGGTTCTCCAATGGATTGACCCGCAATAATACCTACAGCTTCTCCTAATTCCACCAAGTGACCATGAGTAGGACTTTGGCCATAACACAATCGACAGATCCAAGATGTATTCCTACAGGTAAAGGGAGTTCGGATAGATATTGGTTGGGTTTGAAGGGTTTTAAATCGATTGATAAGTCCAATTCCAATATCTTGATTTCTAACGGCAATGCATCGTGAACCTCTGTATATATCGTCTGCTAATACACGACCAATTAATGTTTGTATCCAAATTCTTTCCGGCATCATTCCATTCTGGGTATTCACCGAAATTCCTCGAATGGTACCACAATCCGTTCGACGTACAACAATGTGTTGAACCACTTCAACAAGTCTACGTGTAAGATATCCAGCATCTGATGTTCGTACAGCAGTATCTACAACCCCTTTACGAGCTCCGTAGCAAGAAATTATATATTCGGTTAAAGATAGCCCTTCGCGCAAATTGCTTTGAATAGGTAAATCAATCATTTGTCCTTGTGGATCCGACATTAATCCTCTCATACCCACTAATTGGTGTACTTGAGATGCATTTCCTCTAGCTCCCGAAAAGGACATTATATGGACTGGATTAAAGGGGTCGGTCATCCTAAAATTAGGATTCATTTCTTGTCGAAAATATTCACTTGTAGCATACCATATCTCAATGGATTGGCGTAATTTTTCTACTGCATGTACATTCCCATAATGATGATGTTTTTCCAAAATCAAACTTTGTTGTTCAGCATCTTGAACTAGCCATCCTTTAGAAGGTATTGTTAAAAGGTCATCAATTCCTAATGAAATGGATGTATCCGTAGCTTGACGGAATCCCAGAGTCTTTACTTGATCCAGGATATGTGATGTATATGCCATTCCGAAGTGATCTATTAATCTGCTAATAAGTCGTTTAATGGCAGTTCCACCTATCACTTTATTGTGAAAGACTAGATTGGCCCGTTCTGCCATAAGTACCTCCATATTCCACTCAGTGGGATTCGGTTCAACAATGGGTTTGAGTCAATGATTGGAAAACTGCCTTTTCTTTATCTTGATTTGCGTAGAAATTGAAAAACTATGATCCTCATTAAACCATGAAGACCTGAATTTACACCGGTATCATAAATTTGCTTATCTTAGATACCAACCATCTATATGATCTATATGATTAGATATCATATGATTAGATATCATATGAATAGGCCCGGCAAAAACCTTGTATAGCTTCTTCGATTTCTCGATAAAAAGAAATATGACCAACATTGGTTCGAATGTATATAGAACGAATTTCTTTTTTTGTACTTCTTACTACTAGATAATGCTCATAAATTTCATGATAGGTACCTAAAGATTCATAGTGAACTTCGATAGGAACTTCTCTTGACGAAATAATGCGTTGATCTAGTCGCCACCGGAGCCACAAAGGACTATCGAAGTTTATTCTTTTTTGTTGATAAGCTCCAATTGCATCATAGGAATTACAAAAAAAGGGTTCTTTTTTTTTCGTATACTTATAGTTATTATCTCGAATTCTTTCATTTTTAAGATTTCTAAAATTTCTGCAATTCCGTGGATTATACCTATTTGAATAAATACCTCGACGATTCCCACTCGTTAATATGTAAAGTCCAATAAGCATATCTTGAGTTGGTACGGAAATAGGATCCCCAATAGCCGGAGACAGGAGGTTCGTATGAGAAAACATAAGTAAACGAGCTTCTGCTTGAGCTTCTAAAGATAAAGGCACATGAACAGCCATTTGATCCCCATCAAAGTCTGCATTGAATCCCTTACAAACTAATGGATGCAAACAAATAGCACGCCCCTCTACTAAAATGGGTTGGAATGCCTGTATACCTAATCTATGCAGAGTCGGCGCTCTATTCAGCAATACGGGATGTCCCTGCATAACTTCTTGAAGTATTTCCCATACAATCGGTTCTTTTTCCCGAATTTTACTCTTAGCAATCCCTATGTTCGAAGCAAAATGTTTTCGAATTAGACCACGAATTAGAAATGTCTGGAAAAGTTCTATTGCTATTTCGCGGGGCAATCCACATCTATGTAATGAAAGTGATGGACCTACGACAATGACAGAACGACCCGAATAATCAACCCGTTTCCCAAGTAGAGTCTCGCGAAATCTTCCCTCTTTGCCCTCAAT